CGACGTGTACCATGCACCCGAATTTCAATATAGTAATGTCCGGCTCTTACCAAAAACAAGTCATTTATGGATATTATCAGGAGGTTCGTGCAGATCCGGTGTAGTTTCTTTTTCACTCCACAAGGATCAAGATCAACTGAACATCCATTCTCATTCTGTCGAACGAAGATATATTTCTAGCCTCTCAGTGAATAATGATCAAGTGAGACACCAATTAGTTAGGTCAGATTTTTCTGATAAAAAAGAAGATGGTATTTTTGATTATTCGGGATTTAATCGAATCATAGGTATTGGTCATTGTAATCTCATACATCCTGCAATTCTCCACAAGAATTCTGATTTATTGGCAAAAAGGCGAAGAAATCAATTTCTCATTCCGTTCCAATCCATTCAAGAACAAGAGAAAGAACTAATGCCCCATTCAGGTATCTCGATTGAAATACCCATAAAGGGTATTTTCCGTAAAAATAGTATTCTTGCTTATTTTGATGATCCTCGATACAGAAGAAAGAATTCAGGAATTACTAAATATGGGACTATAGGGGCACATTCAATCGTCAAAAAAGAGGACTTGATTGAGTATCGAGGAGTCAAAAAAATCAAGCCAAAATTTCAAATGAAAATCGATCGCTTTTTTTTCATTCCCGAGGAAGTGCATATTTTACCCGAATCTTCTTACGTAATGGTACGGAATAATAGTATCATTGGAGTAGATACCCGAATCGCTTTAAATAGAAGAAGCCAAGTGGGCGGATTGGTCCGAGTGGAGAAAAAAAAAAAAAAGATTGAACTAAAAGTTTTTTCTGGGGATATCCATTTTCCTGGGGAAACGGATAAGATATCCCGACACAGTGGCATCTTGATACCGCCGGAAACGGGAAAAAAAGAACTTAAGGGATCTACCCGGGAATCAAAAAAATTGAAAAAATGGATCTATGTCCAACGGATCACACCTACCAAGAAAAAGCATTTTGTTTTGGTTCGACCCGTAGTCACATATGAAATAGCGAACGGTATCAATTTAGCAACACTCTTCCCCCAGGATCTGCTGCGGGAAAAGGATAATATGCACCTTCGAGTTGTCAATTATATCCTTTATGGAAAGGGCAAACCCTTTCGGGGTATTTCTGACACAAGTATTCAATTAGTTCGAACTTGTTTAGTCTTGAATTGGGACCAAGACAAAAAAAGTTCTTCCGTCGAAGAGGTCTGTGCTTCCTTTGTTGAAGTAAGTACAAATGGTATGATTCGAGATTTCCTAAGAATCGACTTAGTGCAATCCCATATTCCGTATATCAGAAAAAGGAATGCTCCGTCAAGTCCAGGATTGATCTCTGATAATGGTCCAGATCGCACCAATATAAATCCGTTTTACTCCATTTATTTCAAGGCAAGGGTTCAACAATCACTTAGCCAAAATCAAGGAACTATTCATACCTTGTTGAATAGAAATAAGGAATGCCAATCTTTGATAATTTTGTCATCATCTAATTGTTTTCGAATGGGTCCATTCAACGATATCAAATATCATAATGTGATAAAGCAATCAATTCACATTCAAAAAGATCCTCTAATTCCAATTAGGAATTCGTTGGGACCCTTAGGAACAGTCCTTCAAATTGCGAATTTTTATTCATTTTACTATTTAATAACTTATAATCCGGTTTCGGTAACTAACTATTTGAAACTTGATAATTTAAAACAGACTTTTCAAGTACGTAAATTTTATTTAATGGATGAAAACGGGAGAATTTATAATCCTGATCCAGACAGTAAGATTGTTTTGAATCCATTTAATTTGAATTGGGATTTTATCCATCATAATTATTGTGAGGAAATGTACACAATAATGAGTCTTGGGCAGTTTATTTGTGAAAATATATGTATAGCCACAAATGGACCACACCTCAAATCAGGTCAAGTTTTAATTGTTCAAGCTGGCTCTGTAGTAATAAGATCAGCTAAGCCTTATTTGGCTACTCCAGGAGCAACAGTTCATGGGCATTATGGAGAAATCCTTTATGAAGGAGATACATTAATTACATTTATATATGAAAAATCAAGATCTGGTGATATAACGCAGGGTCTTCCAAAAGTAGAACAGGTGTTAGAAGTGCGTTCGATTGATTCAATATCGATGAACCTAGAAAAAAGAGTTGAGGGTTGGAACGCGCGTATAACAAGAATTCTTGGGATTCCTTGGGGATTCTTAATTGGTGCTGAGCTAACTATAGTGCAAAGTCGTATCTCTTTGGTTAATAAGATCCAAAAGGTTTATCGATCCCAGGGGGTCCAAATCCATAATAGACATATCGAAATTATTGTACGTCAAATAACATCAAAAGTGTTGGTTTCAGAAGATGGAATGTCTAATATTTTTTTACCCGGCGAACTTATTGGATTGTTACGAGCGGAGCGAACGGGGCGTGCTTTGGAAGAAGCGATCTGTTATCGAGCTATATTATTGGGAATAACGAGAGCATCTCTGAATACTCAAAGTTTTATATCTGAAGCAAGTTTTCAAGAAACCGCTCGGGTTTTAGCAAAAGCAGCTCTCCGGGGTCGTATCGACTGGTTGAAAGGCCTGAAAGAGAACGTTGTTCTGGGGGGGATGATACCCGTTGGTACCGGATTCAAAGCATTAGTGCACTGTTCACGGCAGCATAACAATATTCTTTTGGAAACAAAAAAAAGAATTTATTCGGGGGGGGGATGATAGATATTTTCTTACACCACAGAGAATTATTAGACTTTTGCATTTCAAAGACTTTACATGCTACATCAGAACAATCATTTAGAGGATTTAATGAGTCCTAAGGAGCGGATTCTCTTAACTATTTTTGATCCTTTGATTTCTTAATAGTAAGAAAAGAAAGATAATAACGAATAGAAAGTAATGAATGGCCTGGATTGTGTATCAATGGCCAATCTCTGGTAGAAGAGAAGGTTCCATTGGAACAATTATTTATTTCAGGGCACCTCGTCTCTTTTTTTTATCAAATCTTTTTTTGATAAAAAAAAGAGGAAGTATGGGGAGAAATGGCAAGAAGATAGTGGAATATCAATTTTGAAGAGATGATGGAAGCAGGAATTCCTTTTTGTCATGGTACTAGGAAATGGAATCCTAGAATGTCACCTTATATCTCAGCAAAACATAAAGGTATTCATATTACAAATCTGACAAGAACTGCTCGTTTTTTATCAGAAGCTTGTTATAAAGCAGCGGATTTAGTAGCACGAGCTGCAATAAGAACCCGGTGTCATTATATGTCATTATATTATATTAATAAAAAAAGGTTCGGTGGTATGTTAACGGATTGGTCCACTATAGAAACGAGACTTCATAAGTTCAGGGATTTGAGAGCGGAACAAAAGACGGGGAGACTCAACCGTCTTCCAAAAAGAGATGCAGCTATCCTGATATCCTGAAGAGACAATTATCACGCTTGCAAACGTATCCGGGCGGGATTCAATATATGACGGGGGTACCGGATATTGTAATCATCGTTGATCAGCAAGAAGAATATACGGCTCTTCGAGAATGTATCGCTTTGGGAATTCCAACAATTTGTTTAATCGATACAAATTGTGACCCCGATCTCGCAGATATTTCGATTCCAGCAAACGATAACGCTATAGCTTCAATCCGATTAATTCTTAATAAATTTGTATTTGCAATTTGTGAGGGTCGTTCTAGCTATATACGAAATCCTTGATTAATAATAAGATAAATCAATTTTTTTGGTAACTACATGGATTTTTTTATTTTTGGAATCGGTTACTCTTCTTGAATCGCATAAAAGAAAAGAAATTCAAAAAAACTGTGGATATTATGTGATTAGCGGGTATTCAAAACGGATAATTCTAATTAAAGTATACAAGTCGAAAGGGAGAGGGTTGAATCAAAATAATTTTTTTTAAAGTTCTATTTCTGTTAGAGGGCAATATGAATGTTATATCATGTTCCAGTAACACACTAAAAGGGTTATACGATATATCCGGTGTGGAAGTAGGCCAACATTTCTATTGGCAAATAGGAGGTTTACAAGTCCATGCCCAAGTACTTATTACTTCTTGGGTTGTAATTGCTATCTTATTAGGTTCAGCCCTTATAGCTGTTCGGAATCCACAAACTATTCCGACTGCCGGTCAAAATTTCTTCGAATATGTCCTTGAATTTATTCGAGACGTGAGCAAAACTCAGATTGGAGAAGAATATGGTCCATGGGTTCCCTTTATTGGAACTATGTTTCTATTTATTTTTGTTTCGAATTGGTCCGGTGCTCTTTTACCTTGGAAAATAATACAGTTACCCCATGGGGAGTTAGCTGCACCTACGAATGATATCAATACTACCGTTGCTTTAGCCTTGCTCACGTCAGTAGCATATTTCTATGCAGGTCTTTCTAAAAAGGGATTAGGTTATTTCAGTAAATACATTCAACCGACTCCAATTCTTTTACCCATTAACATTTTAGAAGATTTCACAAAACCTTTATCACTTAGCTTTCGACTTTTCGGGAATATATTAGCTGATGAATTAGTAGTTGTTGTTCTTGTTTCTTTAGTACCTTTAGTGGTTCCTATACCTGTGATGTTCCTTGGATTATTTACAAGCGGTATTCAAGCTCTTATTTTTGCAACTTTAGCGGCGGCTTATATAGGCGAATCTATGGAGGGCCATCATTGACTAGTTTTCGAAATAGTCTCTTTTTTTTTTTTTTAGCTTAGAATAACGCAGTGTATGCGTAACTAAAGATAATCCACTTAGGAAACATCAATATACAAATAGAAATAGACAAATACGGGATATACGACCAAGAGTCATAGAAAAAAATTCAGATATTGGGGAATTGTAAAAAAGGAAAGAGATCAAAAAGATCTTTTTCCTAAAATTAATGTTTGGCTTTATTATATCATACTCCTGCCAATGAATATTATCATTCTATTGTTTTGTTCATTCAATTCAAATATAAGGAGTCATTATTTGAATAAAAATTCTTAATATAAAAATTCTTATAGTATCGTAGTATCACAATTTACACGGTGTGTGATTAAAAAAAAAAGAAAAAGAAAGATGCTTTCTAGAATGATTCCCATTTTAGTTGATTTTATTCAATTCAACGATTGACCAAAAGAAAATATTAATAAATAATTAAAGTGAATGACCTTACCGGAATAAAATACTTATGTTTATTTCTATGCAATGATTCGCCAAACGAGATTCATAAAAAATGGGTTGATTGGGAGAGGGGAACAGAATTGGGTATATGGGATCTAATGACTCTAAGCCAACTTTTGTGTATGGTTCCAAGAATGATTCTAGAATACGATTGACTTTAAGATACGAATAGTTTGAATCTAAGATATGAAGATATGAATAGTTGGTTTACGTTATGGAAGAAAGACATGTATATATGATATTAGATATTGATAGTTATATATCAACTAAAGAGATATCTAATCCGCCCTACTATTGTGAACTTAGATAGAGATTCCAATAGAAATTCTTCGGTTTCGTCTTTGCCTGTGAATTGAATGTGAATGAATAAAGCGATGAAATAAAGAAAACTAACGAACGAAGAATTAAAAAGGGGTTTGGAAAGAAGAAATGGAAGAACAAAAGTTGTATGGATTCACAAAAATCCTGTGGATCGGAACTAAAAAAGAGATATCGAAGTAGCTTTTATGGTTTAATACTAATATTATTATTACTTCAATTCCGAGTTCTTAATTATTTCGACTGGATGAATCTTAGCGATGGAATAATTAAGTCATAATTCATTGGACGATTGTATCATTAACTATTTCTTTATTTTAGTGCGAGGAACTTATCATGAATCCACTGATTTCTGCCGCTTCTGTTATTGCCGCTGGGTTGGCCGTCGGGCTTGCTTCTATTGGACCTGGAGTAGGTCAAGGTACTGCTGCGGGTCAAGCTGTAGAAGGTATCGCGAGACAACCCGAGGCGGAGGGAAAAATACGAGGTACTTTATTGCTTAGTCTGGCTTTTATGGAAGCTTTAACAATTTATGGACTGGTTGTAGCATTAGCGCTTTTATTTGCGAATCCCTTTGTTTAATCCTATAAATATGCAAATTACGTATTTTTTTTTAGTCTATCTAAAAGAGGAGATAATATGAAAAATATAACCGATTCTTTCGTTTCCTTGGTTCGCTGGTCATTTGCCGGGAGTTTCGGGTTTAATACCGATATTTTAGCAACAAATCCAATAAATCTAAGTGTAGTCCTTGGTGTATTGATCTTTTTTGGAAAGGGAGTGCGTGCGAGTTGTTTATTTCAAGAATAGGCTGGATCCAACCAGCTGTACTTTTTTTCATTATAACTAGATCGAAAAAGGTGCACGATTCCGCGAATTACTTCTGAATCAATCTCAAATCATATTTAAGAACCATAGCATTTCGTGATTCATTGGTAAATCTACTTTGATTCTCTATCAACCAAACCAATAGTGTGGGGTCATTAACATGGTTAAAGCTAAACCAAACTGTTTGAAGTCCAGACGCAGCATGGTACTCTTTCTACTACTATATTAATATAGAATAGAAATGTTTGCAAAATGAATAATTGGAATTTGTTTTTTTTCGATATAAAACACTCATGTCGATAAAATTATTTGAGCCTTTTCTTTTATTGGAATGCAAAATATTTGAAATATTTCAATCAACCGCTTTTTATGCTGAATCGGTGACCTGTGTATAATATAAAGTAAGAAGAATTCTTTGGATTTGACGAAAAAAAGAAACAACTTTGCTGACAATTCAATATTTTTGTTTTGTTCCGTCAGAAGAGTCCTCAAAATATTCTGGTCTTGGATTAGTGATTAGTCGCGACATCTTGGAATATGAATAGAGAAGAGAGGTAGAGGATAGGCTCATTACATTAAAAAAAAAAAAAGATATGGGAATTGCCCCCATACTTAAAAAGTTGAAGTAATTGAGTGTGAGAGCCAAATGAATCGAAAAATTCATGTTTGGTTCGGGAAGGGATCATGTAAGTTTTGAGATGAATGGAAAGATAATCTACTTTCATTAAGTGATTTATTAGATAATCGAAAACGGAAGATCCTGAATACTATTCGAAATTCAGAGGAACTGCAGGGGGGGGCCATTCAACGGCTGGAAAAAGCCCGGGCTCGCTTACGGAAAGTCGAAAGGGAAGCAGATCAATTTCGAGTGAATGGATACTCGGAGATAGAACGAGAAAAATTGAATTTGATTAAGTCAACTTATAAGACTTTGGAAGAATTAGAAAAGTACAAAAATGAAACCATTCGTTTTGACCACCAAAGGGCGGTTCAGCAAGTCCGACAACAGGTTTTCCAACAAGTTTTAAAGGGAGCTCGAGGCACTCTGAATAGTTCTTTGAACAAGGAGTTACATTTACGTACCATTAGTGAGAATATTGACACGTTTGAGGCGATGACAGAAATAACTGATTAGTCCTTTTCCTGTAGGCATCGTTTTTTTTCTTTAACTA